ACTGGATCTCCGCCTACACAAGTAAATTGTTGATAAAACTCCAAAATGGCATTTTCTTTTGACCCAATTTTTTTTTTTTCCTTATCATTCAGGAAAGCTAAGAAAATTTCAGGGTAACACACATTCTCTAAGATTTCTCTTAGATTTAAACCCATAGCTGATGATAGAACTAGAATAGATATTTTCTGTTTCCTACTCACGCGGGCCCATATCCTTGCTTTTCTATCAATCTCTAATTCGACTCTTCCACCCCAATCTGATATTATAGTGCCGGTATAGACCGAAATTCCGTTATGATCCAATTCTGACCGGTAATAAATACCGGGACTTTGCAATATTTGATTGATTACAATTCTGTATATTCCATTTATTAGAAAAGTTCCCAGGGAATTCATTAAAGGAATGTTTCCAATAAAAATTGTTTGTTCTTGCATATCCCTACTGGTTTTCCAAATTAATCCTGCGGATACATATAATTCAGAAGAATATGTAAGTGATTCATATACAGCATCTCTTTCTTTTATCAACGGTTCTACTAATTGATATGTTTCTACAAATAATTGAAATTCAATTTCTTGGTCTGTATCTTCAATTTTTGGAAACTTATAAAATTCTTCTGTTAAGCCCTGATCAATGAACCTACAAAATCCTTCAAATTGTATCTGATTAAATCCAGGTATTGTAGACATTCCCTCATTTCCATCCCTGAGCACTTTGAATTTCCCGTTTATTAAAAAAAAAAAAATCCCATTATTGGATTGGATCGTTCTTCATTCAATTCAATTATATGGATCGATCTAGCAATGATAGAATTTCTATTCTGTTTACAGAATCACATAGACTTAGGAAATTTTGTATAGAATAGCAAAACGTGATTCAATTTCTACCATTATTATGATATTACATATTCCAATATGATTGGATACCAGTAAAATAAATGGATTCGGGATTTAATCTTTCGATGAGATAAAGAACCAATAATCAGAAACAATAGAAAGTTTCTTTTTTTTTTTTAACACTTAGCTTTTTCGTGGATTTCATTGTTTAATTTAAAAAAAATAGAATACGATTGAAACAATACGATTGAAGTGCATAATGCATAAGAAGGCTTATTAAACATACGCAGAGATAACTATAGCTATCTATCTATATCCACGTTTCTCCCTTTACTGCATTAAAGCTATCTATCTATATCCACGTTTCTCCCTTTACTGCATTAAAATTTCTATTCAATGAAAAATTGAATAGAAATAGGAATCATAGATAGATAAGATATCCGATTAGATATCTGTGTAAAATTTTATGTTCTAGGGTTTACATATACCCATAATTGTTGTTATAATTAAAATTGAGAAGAATTTTGTATTGAAAAGAATCAATACTGATTGGTTAGGTATCCATTTTTGTGTTCTTATATCATTAGAATTAGGGAAATACAATTTTAGATTCAAATCCAAGAATCGTTCATGAATTCACAGTCAATAGTTAATGGTTCCAATTTGTCCTTAATTTTGGCTTTTGTGACCCAAAACTCACTTTTGATTTCAATAGAAAGCGTCGCCTTGGCGGCATGGCCGAGTGGTAAGGCGGGGGACTGCAAATCCTTTTTCCCCAGTTCAAATCCGGGTGTCGCCTGATCAACAAAAGACGCAAAATACCTTATTCCCTTTTGCTGATATAACTTGTCGAATTTGCCCCCAACAGAAGCACGCGGAGGAAAAGGCATCTTGATACTTCCAAGGGTGTTGCTGCCTATTTTTTTTGTACTAAAAGTTTTTCAGTCATGCTATAAGAACTTCTTAAAATTATTAAAATTCAAATTAATTGGATTTTTTGGATTGTTTAATCAATATCAATATATTGAACAGAGTTTTTTTTTTGTCTCTGCCTCCTACCCGTATCGAATCCTTTTTCCCCAGTTCAAATCCGGGTGTCGCCTGATCAACAAAAGACGCAAAATACCTTATTCCCTTTTGCTGATATAACTTGTCGAATTTGCCCCCAACAGAAGCACGCGGAGGAAAAGGCATCTTGATACTTCCAAGGGTGTTGCTGCCTATTTTTTTTGTACTAAAAGTTTTTCAGTCATGCTATAAGAACTTCTTAAAATTATTAAAATTCAAATTAATTGGATTTTTTGGATTGTTTAATCAATATCAATATATTGAACAGAGTTTTTTTTTTGACTCTGCGCCAGCGATTCTACTATTATTAGTGAACAATAATAGAAAAATTCCTTCATATTCATAAAGATAGAGGACATAATTCACATGGATATGGTAAGTCTCGCTTGGGCTGCTTTAATGGTAGTCTTTACATTTTCCCTTTCACTCGTAGTATGGGGAAGAAGTGGACTCTAGGGGTGCTACTAATTGAGTTGAGAAATCAAACTGTATCAATTGTTTTATAGATCGTTCTGCAAAGATTTTTGAATTTAACTGTTGTTTAAATTGATTTAAATTCAATTTAATTCATTTATTTAATTCAATTTCTAATTCTAAATTCTTACAAATTTAGAATTAGAAATTGAATTAAAAATATCTTCATTTGCAAATTCTATATTGGATTCGAGTGAAGTAATGTATTCTATGAATAATATATGAATAATACCCTTTTAATCAAAAAAATATTTCAATGATTCTCGTGTTCCTATTTCGAAAGTAAAAATAATACAAATGATAGGAAATTTATTCCAACCAAAATTTTCCTAAATTATCTATTTCGATAAACTGGTTCTTACCAGAGTTATATATGAACAATGAAGAAGAACGGCCCCTCAAAGAAAAAAAGAAAGTAGTTCTTTTATTAAATATTAAAGAAAGTTCTTTTATTAGTTATTCAATTTTCAAAGTGATTAAATTAAGTGACTTTTCTATGGTAGACATAGTGGTTCTCCAATGAGATACTACGCATACTAAGATATTTTCTTGCTTAGTGCTTAGTTTAGTATTTGTTTTATTCTTTTAGAAATTGGATTTTGGCTATACCTTATTTTATTGACTTGACTTATTTCATATCATGATTCAAGGGTTCAAAATCGCCAGGGTTTACTAATCCTTTTCGTTGAAATCTGAAAAGTTTTTATAGAACTCCTTTCCTTGGATGATCTGTCAACTGTTCAATCAATTACTTCTTCGAAATGCTAAAAAAAGATTTCTTGATTTTTTTTTATTAATATATAATATATGTCCAGATTTTTTTCCTTTTCATTGATTTTATTCTTTCAGTAGATGTCAGGATTCATATTGAAAATAATCCGAATTCTCGGAATTAAAATCATAAAAGTAAGAGTAAGAATTGCCTTTCGATTATTTCCGATTAATTGGAATCAACACAAATCAAATAGATGAGGAAATAGAATTGGGATCCTATCTACATTCCATGTAGATAATTGATTTCTAGATATCTACATTCCATGTAGATAATTGATTTCTAGATACTAGATACTAGATATAGGAATAGGGTATTATAGATTAATCTATATCTATATTAAGCCTATATTTTTATACAGTAAAACTTTATACACTAGACTAACAAAAATGGATAGTATGATAGAAAGAAAGAAATTTCTTTCTATCATACTATCGGATCTCATAGAATACTGCTAATTATAGTCCATTCATTTCATCTAAGACGCAAACTAGGAATCCTTTTCATTTTATTTCTTCAATTATTGATATTGATAAGAAGTCAAGTTTCATTCAAATTATTGATATTGATAAGAAGTCAAGTTTCATTCAAATTAATCACCTTGACTAACCGTTTTTACGTATATTATAAGTAAAAAAGCAGTAGGAACTAGAATGAACAGTGCAGTAGCAATAAATGCAAGAATATTTACTTCCATAACTTCATCCTTTCGTTTTTCTTTACTTCGCAAAAACTCGGGATTTAATCCCATAGAGATAATAAATCTTTCGCCTCTAAATTCAATGGGATGAAATGAATTCCATCTCGATGATATTGAATCGGATCAATATCATGAATAACAATATCTGAGCTATCAAATCGATTCATCGTCGAGAATTGAATAGTATAACATAGAAAGATCGTTTATCCATACCGAATTCAAAAATAGATTCTTGATTCAATTGATAATTTCTTTACTTTATTACTTTACTTTACTTTTTTTTATTTATCATATTCTTTCTTTTCTATAAAACTAGAAAATTATTGCCTTCTTTGTACAATCGTCTGAGACGTATCATGTAACCACCTTTCCGCTTACATTGGTTACAAACAAACCCAAACAAATAAACAATAGAAGCGAAGAGCGAAAGGAGAGTTAATTTTGAAACTCCGCTTACATTGGTTACAAACAAACCCAAACAAATAAACAATAGAAGCGAAGAGCGAAAGGAGAGTTAATTTTGAAACTCCTTTTCATTTGGTTAGAGTTTGTTTTTTCTTCAGCAAAAATCCTTAAAAAAAATTCTCTCTCTAATGGAAGTCTAATAGAAGTAGGATCCTTATTTTTATTTGATCTTTATTTTATCCTCTTTCCTTGGTAATGGAATGCATAGAATATAAGAATATATTAAAACTTTAGTGCGCAATTTGAATAGAATATAAGAATATATTAAAACTTTAGTGCGCAATTTGAATGAGATTACACAAACTCGGAGCCAAAAAAAAAGATACTTTTCAGACTAAAAGTCAGATTAAAAGGATTCTATCAAAGCAATTAAATTAATTTTGTATCGTATAAATCCGATTTGTGTATGTGCTACCGGAAAAGAAAAGATATGGTACTTGATTCGATTTCATTCTAGGTGTCGGGAGTAATCGAAAAATCCAAACTAAGTATCTTTTTAAATCTTGAATATGACGTTACCAATAATTGTATTAATCCCCACATGTCTCTATCAATCAGTACTAGTTGAAAAAATAAAATAAAATAAGAATAAATAAAAAAAGAAAAATAAGAAGTATCTCCTTGGGAATGAAATAAAATAAAATAAGAATAAATAAAAAAAGAAAAATAAGAAGTATCTCCTTGGGAATGAAATTTTGCTATTTTATTTGTCCCCCTTTCGCAGAAAAGGGAGATATGAGTTGATGTATTTTTTTTTATTAGATTATTGGATTTGGATCCGTCGGGACTGACGGGGCTCGAACCCGCAGCTTCCGCCTTGACAGGGCGGTGCTCTGACCAATTGAACTACAATCCCGGGGCAATGCAATAAAGTGTACAGCATACATATTCTTATGATTTCACTTTCTATTTCGATTTTAGATTGGAATCACATGTAACAAAAACAGGAATCACATGTAACAAAAACAGGAGCGAGATATTGATATTCACGTGGATATACACTTTAGTGATAAAAGGGACAGGGATTACTAGTCATCTTTTCATGATAAAAGGGACAGGGATTACTAGTCATCTTTTCATTATAAAGTCGAACAAAAAAAAACTCTTTTTTCTTTACATTACTCTTTTTCTTAGACTTTATACTTACAAATCGTGATCTGAATCTAGATCATTAGCAAGATCAGAATTTGTGAGAAAATAAATAAATAAAGCAAATAAAATAAAGAACAGGTAGAGATATATCCGAAATTTTGACTTTTTTACGTATCAGGCATTTCGAGAGAACAAAGGGGTTATATCATTTCATGGCGGATCAGTGAATTATTGGGCCGAGCTGGATTTGAACCAGCGTAGACATATTGCCAACGAATTTACAGTCCGTCCCCATTAACCGCTCGGGCATCGACCCAGGAAGAATCACGTATTAATAAAATAATCCACGATCAACTTCCTTTCGTAATACCCCACCCCCAGGGGAAGTCGAATCCCCGCCGCCTCCTTGAAAGAGAGATGTCCTGAACCACTAGACGATGGGGGCACCTTTGCCCGATCGCCAGCATACCACGCTCATAATATGAACAGTTTTTTCAAATTGTCAATATAACGAAATAGTATGACTAGATTTGAAGAATCTTTCCGTCTTTCAGGATTCCATAGAATTTTTGGATTCTTATATTCATGAAACATTCATTTTAATCGCCATTATCCATTATACGCCATTATCAATTATAATTAATATAATTAATTTCTATTTTATTTTAAATTAATTTCTATTTTATTTTAATTTCTATTTTAATTATATTATTTTTCTTTCGTTCATTAATTCACTGATTGTTAAGATAAATAGGCATATATCAATCAAATGAATTTCGTTATGACGGGGGTCAGTCAATTCAATTAGATTCGTCCTTGAAAAATTCATTACATTGATATTTATCAAATTCAATATCAATAAACCACTTTTTTTTTACCTTTATTCACTAGTTTAGCCTATACTTACTTAGGTAAATCAAATCTTGATTATGAATGAACTACGATGAGTCTACTTCCTATACTTAGTATAATTTATTTAATAATATATACTTAATTATATACTTATTAATAATATACTTATTAACTTAGTATAATTTATTTATAAGTATAATATCTTATATAATTTAATATCTAATATTCTATTCTATATTGTATCTAATTAATATTAGAATATCTAATTAATATTAGAATATAGTTACTTACTTTATATAGATATAGATTTTTTTTCTAATCTATTTTCATAGATCTATCTTATCTGCATAGCGGCTCATTCCAGAATTGAATAAAATGAGCCCCTTTAACTCAGCGGTAGAGTAACGCCATGGTAAGGCGTAAGTCATTGGTTCAAATCCGATAAGGGGCTTTGGCTTTGGGCTTTTTTCATAAAACGAGCGGTAGTATTCCTATTTGAAGAGGGACTAGAAGTTGCTATTTGAAGAGGGACTAGAAGTTGATATTTGTAATAACAAAAGTAAGAAACTCTAGAATTCTAATTAATTCTCAAATAAAAAATTGTTAAAAATTAACATTATAATGCTTTCTTTTCATTATAATGTTTTATTTTATAATATATCTTTATTTCTATTAGAATATTATTTTCTATTAGAATATAGTTTATTTGTTTATTAGTTTATTATATAATGATATATAATATTATATAATGATATATAATTATAATGATAAATTTTATTATATAATAATATATAATGATAAATTGACTCATAAATCTCCAAATTTTCTTATTTTCCTCCAATCCAATCAATTGTAAAGATTAGATTAGAAATCAATAAAAGAAAAAGTAAGTGGACCTAACCTATTGCATCCTGACTATATCTACTATTCTGATATTAAAATTCGATATAGATGAAATTGAAACAGTAGCTCTGCTTTTTCTTTCATTTTCATATTTCTTTTTGGACTCCGAAAAAAATCTGTCGATACTTCTGATTAAATCTTCTTGCTCCTAGTTATTCTATAGGAATAAATCACTATTCCCTTCCTCCATAGAAAAGTTTATTCGAAGTCATAACATAAGACGTAGAAAAGACTTTTTCAATATCTTTCTTTGATTCCAGAACACAAGGTCAATTTATATTGATATTTCTTTCAATATCTTTCTTTGATTCCAGAACACAAGGTCAATTTATATTGAT